CTATACATTATTTTTTTATTTTTTAATAATGTATTGTTTGTTTTGGTTTGGATTGAGCATGTGCTCCCTTCGACTTTAGCCTGGTTTAGGGGTTTGACAGGAAAGTAATGAGGTTGTTAGGGGCAAGGGGGGTAGGGGGGTTTGACGAAAATTTAACGGGGGAGTCTTAATATTGTTTGGGTTAAATAAATAAGTATTATGCACTTGATATATCTTAATGCAATTATTTATTTAATGTCTTTCTAACATTCAACTTTATATACGTAAAACAGTACATTATATTCTACCTTGGCGAACTTTTTAGAAGGTGTCTCACATGTAAAGTGAAAGGAGACCCTAAAAAAATACCAAATGCCTATAAGTTAATGCTCGGCTTGGTGGGTAACGAGTTTAATGTGTTACACCATTAATCAGATGCCGGCGACAGTTCAATTTATGGGGGTTTCTAAAATGTGGGGACTTGAAATAGGAGCCAAATGCCAGTAATAGTTCATTTCATGCTACTTTGCAATCACTGTCCCTGACCATCAATAAACGTATTCACTTGATTTATACTGGTTGGTGGTTTCTTACTACATTCAAATGTTTTTTTAACTTTACTGTTGGTTAAACATGAGAATATGGGGTTGATAGTTTATAGTGAAATCAAGGATTTTCTTTCCGTGTTTTAGAGTTCATGTTGATTTCATGAATTAATGTATAATGTATGTCTTGGTTTATGGACTAAACATAAATATTTTGTTGAATTTATTTTGTCTACTTATATTATTTGTATATTAAGGGTAATATTTTACATATTATTGGTTTTTCACTATTTTATTGAATAAACCATGTTATTTTGGGTTTTACATTAAATTATGTCTATTTTCATTTAATGTACTAATAAATACATGTATGTAATATAATACATGATATGTAATATAATACATACAGGTGTGGTAGTGAACCATAATATATATTTCAGAGGGTGGTCTAGTTTATGATCTCAGCTTTGGGAGTTGAGGATGGAAGTTAAAGTCTTTTCTCTCTGATTTTTTAGCGCTAGGAAGAATTTTAATCTTCAATCTTCGGATTACAAAACCGGTGCTTTAGCTATTAAGCTACTAGGGCTTATCAGTTTATTACTTTGTTTTCTAGCCAGCCTACTAGTGGGTTTAGCACCAGAAATAGGGAAAAATAAAGTACTGATGCTACTTGGCCAATGATAATGTATGGATGTTCTACTGGTATTCCTCCGATTCATGTTAGTACTAGTATGTCTGCTACTAAAATTCAGAATAGTAGTTGTGAAGCTGGTCGGAAGGTAAGTCCTCGTTGTTTTGAGGTATGAAGGATTGGTACTACTATTAGGACTAGGATAGATGATAGTAGGGCTAATACCCCGCCAAGTTTGTTAGGAATTGATCGTAGAATGGCGTAGGCAAATAGGAAATATCATTCTGGCTTGATGTGTGGTGGGGTAACTATTGGGTTTGCAGGGGTGAAGTTATCTGGATCTCCAAGGAGGTTTGGGTAAAATAGGGCAAGTATTGTTAGGGCGGTGAGTATAATAATGAATCCTAGTAGGTCTTTGTAGGAGAAGTATGGGTGGAATGGGACTTTGTCTGCGTCAGAGTTTAATCCTACTGGATTGCTTGATCCTGTTTCATGTAGGAATAGGAGATGAATTATTGTAGCTCCAGCAACTACAAATGGGAATAAGAAGTGGAATGCGAAGAATCGGGTTAGTGTGGCGTTGTCAACTGAGAAGCCTCCTCAGATTCATTGGACTAGGGAGTTTCCTACGTATGGTACGGCAGATAGTAGGTTGGTAATTACTGTAGCACCTCAGAATGATATTTGTCCTCATGGAAGTACATATCCTACGAATGCTGTTATTATTACTAGCAGGAATAATACGACTCCAATGTTTCATGTTTCTTTGTAAAGGTATGAGCCGTAGTAAAGTCCTCGGGCAATGTGGAGGTAGAGGCAAATAAAGAAGAATGAGGCTCCGTTTGCATGTAGGTTACGGATTAATCATCCGTAGTTAACGTCTCGGCAGATGTGGGCTACTGAGGAAAAGGCAGTTGAGATGTCTGATGTATAGTGTATGGCTAGGAATAATCCTGTAAGGATTTGTGAGATAAGGCATAATCCTAGGAGAGAGCCAAAATTTCATCATGCTGAAATATTGGATGGGGTTGGTAGATCCACTAGGGCATCGTTAGCAATTTTTAGAAGTGGGTGGGTTTTTCGTAGGTTTGCCATTAATTGTTTCTATAGTTGAATTACAACGGTGGTTTTTCATATCATTGGTTTCGGTTAAAGTCCGGGTAGAAATTATGAGTTATTTTATTTTTCTTTTTTTGGTTATATTGGTGTTAGGGTTTTTGGGTGTGGCTTCTAATCCTGCCCCTTATTTTGCTGCCTTAGGGTTGGTGTTGGCAGCTGCTGGGGGCTGTGGGGTTTTGGCAGGGTATGGTGGGTCGTTTATTTCTTTAGTACTGTTTCTTATTTATTTGGGTGGCATGTTAGTTGTATTTGCATATTCTGCTGCTCTTGCTGCTGAGCCGTACCCGGAATCATGAGGGGACTGATCTGTTTTGGGGTATGTAGTTGGTTATATTTTTCTTTGTGTTTTAGGCATTGGCGTATTTTATGTGGAGTGGTTTGATTGTTATTGTGGAATCGTTGATGAATATCGGGATTTTTCAGTATTGCGTGGGGATTTTAGTGGGGTTTCTTTTATTTATTATTTGGGTGGAGGAATATTGATTATTTGTGGGTGGGCTTTATTACTTACCCTTTTTGTTGTTCTTGAGTTGACTCGTGGTCGTAGTCGTGGGGCTTTGCGAGCAATTTAGAATATTGTTATTATGATAATAATTAGGGCATTTGTTAGGAAGAATGTCGCTAGGTACACTTTAATAAGTCCTTGTTGTGGGTTGTTAATAATTTTGATTATTGGTAGTTGAGTGTTTACAATTCCTTTTGGTCCTAGTTTTTCAAATCATGTTTGATCTACTAATTGGGTGGCTACTTTTTGTCCTAGAACTAAAGTTAGTTTTGGGGCTATTCGGTGGATTACGGCTGGGAAGTAGCCTAGTATATTTGAAAAATTATGTGTTTTAGTATATGGTTTGGTTTTGTATTGCTTGTTTGTTAGGTTTGCTAGCTCTATGGCGGCAAAGAGTCCAATAGCGGTGACTATTAGAGCGCTTAGTTTTAATGTGGGGTGTATTGTTATAATTGGTGTTTTTATTGGTAGGAAATTTGATGTAATAATTAGACCTGCAATGATGCTCCCTCAAGCGAGTCGTTTGATTGGGTTTAAAACTGCAGGGTTGTTTTCGTTGATTGGAGAAAGTGGAAGAAACCGTGGTTGTCCTATTGAAGCAAAGAAGATAATTCGGAAGCTATATACGGCTGTAAATGAGGTGGCGATCAAGGTTAAGGTGAGGGCTCAGGCGTTAAGGTAGGATGTGTTTATGGCTTCGATGATTGCGTCTTTGGAGAAGAATCCTGCTAGGAATGGGGTGCCTGTGAGGGCTAAGCTGCCGATTGTTATACAAGATGAAGTAAATGGAAGCAGTTTGTGTAGTCCTCCTATTTTTCGAATATCTTGTTCGTCATTTAGGCTGTGAATGATAGATCCTGAACAGAGGAATAGTATTGCTTTAAAGAATGCGTGTGTACAAATATGCATGAATGCAAGTTGTGGTTGGTTTAGTCCAATAGTTACTATTATAAGGCCTAGTTGGCTGGATGTTGAAAATGCAACGATTTTTTTGATATCATTTTGTGTTAATGCACAAGTGGCTGTGAATAGCGTGGTTAGTGCTCCTAAACATAGGCAGGTTGATAGAACTGTCTGGTTGTTTTCTATTATTGGGTGTAGTCGGATTAATAAGAAGATTCCTGCTACAACCATAGTGCTTGAATGCAGTAGGGCAGAGACTGGTGTGGGGCCTTCTATTGCTGATGGTAGTCATGGATGTAGTCCGAATTGAGCGGATTTTCCTGTTGCAGCAATGACTAGTCCTATAAGAGGAAGTGTGAGGTCTATTTCTTTTGAAATGATAAATACTTGTTGGATTTCTCAGCTGTTTAGGTTTATTGCTATTCAGGCCATAGCTAGGATGAGGCCAATGTCACCAACTCGGTTGTAGATAACGGCTTGGAGTGCTGCGGTGTTTGCATCTGCCCGTCCATACCATCAGCCAATTAGGAGAAATGACATAATTCCTACACCTTCTCACCCAATAAATAGTTGAAATAGGTTGTTGGCTGTTACTAGAATGATTATTGCTACTAGGAATATAAGTAAGTATTTAAAGAATCGGTTCATGTTTGGGTCTGTGTGCATGTATCATGAGGCGAATTCTAGAATTGATCATGTAACGTATAAGGCAACTGGGGTGAAGATAATTGAGTAATGGTCAAATTTGAAGCTTGTATTTAAATCAAATGTTATTGTGTTAGCTCATTGCCAGTTTGTTAGTACTGTTTCTATTCCTTGGTCTAAGAACAGGAATAGTGGGATCAGGCTTACGAAAAATGCTATTTGAACAGCGGTTTTAACGTGTGTTACAGCCCAGTCTTTTTTTACTGGATTTGGGTTTAATGTCATGATAATAGGGTAAATTAGTAGCGTGAGAATGATTAGAAGGCTCGAATTTAGTGTTAAAGTTGTTAAGGGCATAGCCACTACTTGGAGTTGCACCAAGAGTTTTTGGTTCCTAAGACCAACGGATGAACTATTATCCTTTAGGGGCCGAGTGAGCCGTGGATTTAAACCACGGTCTTGAAGGACTAGCAATTCTTCAGGCTTGTGTCTTACTCTCTCGGTAAACAAGGAGGTTTTATCTCCTATCTTTAGAATCACAATCTAATGTCTTGATTAAACTATATTTACATAAGCATCATCCTCATATTAGTTCGGGTTTTAGTACTAGTAGTAGTACTGGAATGAGGTGTATAGCAATTAGTAGGTGTTCTCGGGTATGTGATGGTTCTAAACCAATGATATGATTTGGGGTTGGGCCCCGTTGTGTTATTAGGAATATGTATAGTGAATATCCGGCTGTGATTAGGGTTCCTAACCCTGTTAATGCAATAGATCAGTACGATCAGTTAAACATGGATGTGATAATTATCAGTTCTCCTATCAGATTTGGTAGTGGTGGAAGTGCCAAGTTGGCTAGGTTGGCAATAAATCATCAGGCGGCTATTAAGGGAAGGATTATTTGTAGGCCTCGGGCTAGTAGTAGGGTACGGCTATGGGTTCGTTCGTAATTTGTGTTGGCTAAACAGAATAATGCTGATGATACTAGTCCATGGGCAATTATTAGGATAATTGCTCCTGTGAACCCTCATGGGGTTTGGATGAGAATTCCTCCTGCCACTAGGCCTATATGGCTGACTGATGAGTATGCAATTATGGATTTTAGGTCTGTTTGTCGTAAGCAAATAGAGCCGGTTATAATGATCCCTCAGAGAGCGAGGATGATGAATGGATAGGCTAGTTCTTTGGTTAGTGGGGTTAAAATAATAATTATTCGTATTATTCCATACCCTCCTAGTTTTAGTAGTACGGCGGCTAGGACTATGGATCCTGCTACTGGGGCTTCTACATGAGCCTTTGGTAGTCATAAGTGTACTCCGTAAAGTGGTATTTTTACTAGGGACGCTATTAAGCAGCCTGCTCATCATAATTTATCACCTCATGAAGATAAAATGAGGGGTTTTGTATATTGAATTGTGAGTATTGAGAGAGTGCCGAGGTCTTTTTGTAGCGCAAGTAGTGCTACAAGCAGTGGGAGTGAGCCTGCTAGTGTATAAAATAGAAAATAAGTCCCTGCGTTGAGTCGTTCTGTTTGGTTTCCCCATCGGGTAATAATAATTAAAGTGGGGATTAATGTGGCTTCAAACATTACATAGAATATAATGATTTCTGTTGCCCCGAATGCTATAATTAAGAATATTTGTAGGGAAATTAATAGTGTGATGTAGGATCGTTGGCGGTTAATTGGCTCTAGGCGCATGTGGTTTTGGCTTGCTAGAATTATCAATGGGAGAAGCCAGCAGGATAGAACTAGCAGTGGTGTTGATAGGGGATCTGTTGCTAGGTAAGTATTCGTGGTAGATCATCCTATTTCTGAGTCTCACTTAAATCATACTAGGCTGATGGAGGCGATGATGAAGCTTTGGTAGGTAGTTGTTGTTCATAGTCATTTTTTGTTTACTAATCAAGTGGTGGGGATGAGCATGATGGTAGGAATTAGTACTTTTAGCATTGTAGTAGGTTAAGATTTATTAGGTGGTCGGTGCCGTGTGTACGTGAGGTAGCTACTAGGAGGGCCAGGCCTGCACTGGCTTCACAGGCGGAAAAGGCTAGTAGCATTATTGGTGCTGAGGAGAATACGGTGGATTCTGTTTGGAAAGATCATAAGGCTATAGCAATGTACAGTGATAATATTATTGCCTCTAGACAAAGGAGGGCGGATAATAAATGTTTTCGGTGGAAGGCTAGACCTGAAAACCCTAGGGTAAATGCCAATGTGAAGCTGAAGTGTACGGGAGTCATAAGACGATCATGGAGTTGAACCATGTTCTGCTGAGCCGAAATCAGCAATCTTTACATTGGACTAATCGTCTATTCAGCTCATTCTAGTCCTCCTTGAATTCATTCGTATACCAGTCCTAGCGTAAGTAGAATAATAATTGATATAGCTCAGAAGAATGTGTGTGTAGTGTCAGGTAGTTGGTCTCCTCACGGAAGGGGGAGTAGAAGTGCAATTTCTAGATCAAATAGCAGGAATAGGATTGCCACTAGAAAGAAGCGTATTGAGAATGGGAGTCGGGCGGATCCGAGTGGATCAAAACCGCATTCATAGGGGGAAAGTTTTTCTGAGTCAGGGTTTATTTGTGGTAGTCAAAATGAGACTGTGATCAGTACGCAGGAAAGGGTAGTGGTGATAATTAGGACTGAAATAATTGGATTCATTATCTTTCCCTGGATTTAACCAGGATTAAATAATTGGAAGTCATTTGTATTGGAGTTAATACTAGAAAGATTATGAGCCTCATCAATAAATTGAGACATATAGGAATAGTCATACTACGTCAACGAAGTGTCAGTATCATGCGGCGGCTTCGAATCCAAAATGATGTTCTGAGGTAAAGTGGTATTTGATTTGGCGTAAGAGACACACTGTTAGGAAGGTAGAGCCAATAATGACATGTAGGCCGTGGAATCCGGTGGCCACGAAGAATGTCGAGCCATAAACTCCATCTGCAATAGTAAATGGGGCTTCATAATATTCTATGGCTTGCAGGAGTGTAAAATAAAAGCCTAAAATGATTGTGAGGGTTAAGGATTGGATGGCTTGTTTTCGTTCTCCTTCTATAATGCTGTGGTGTGCTCATGTGACTGTAACACCCGAGGCGAGTAGGACAGCTGTGTTTAGTAGGGGTACTTCAAATGGGTCCAGAGTAATGATACCAGTTGGAGGTCAACATCCTCCTAGTTCTGGGGTTGGGGCTAGGCTTGAATGGTAGAAGGCCCAGAAGAACCCTAGGAAAAAGAATACTTCTGAGGTAATAAATAGGATTATTCCGTATCGTAGTCCTTTTTGCACTGGTGGTGTATGGTGTCCCTGGAAAGTTCCTTCTCGTACAATATCTCGTCATCATTGGTATATTGTAAGTAAAAGTAGGATTATCCCTAATGTTATTAGGGTGGTTGTTTGGAAGTGGAACCATATGGCTGTTCCTGATGTTACTAGTAGGGCGGCTACTGCGCCTGTTAGGGGTCATGGGCTTGGGTCAACTATGTGATATGCGTGTGCTTGGTGTGCCATTATACGTTTTCTTGAAGATATAGGCTTAGTAGAAGTACAAATACGTAAGCTTGGATTATAGCAACTGCTACTTCTAGTAATGTTAAAAGAAACAGTACTGCTGCTGTTAGAATAGCTACTGTAGGCATTATTGGTATAAGTACAAATACTGCAGTGGCAATGAGTTGAATTAAGAGATGGCCTGCTGTCAGGTTTGCTGTGAGTCGTACACCTAGGGCTAGTGGACGGATAAATAAACTAATTGTTTCGATGATAATTAGCACAGGGATTAGAGGGACTGGTGTTCCTTCTGGCAGTAGGTGTCCTAGTGCTACAGTTGGTTGGTTTCGTATACCGATGATTACGGTGGCTAGTCATAGTGGGACTGCAAATCCCATGTTTAGGGATAATTGGGTTGTTGGCGTAAATGTGTATGGGAGCAATCCTAGCAGGTTTATTGTTAATAGGAACAGTATTAGAGATGTTAGTATAACTGCTCATTTATGTCCTCCAATATTTAGCGGTAGAAGGAGTTGTTGTGTGAATCGGCTAATGAATCAGCTTTGTAAGGTTAGGATTCGGTTGTTTAGTCATCGGGATGTTGGGGTAGGATAAAGGACTCATGGTAGAGTTAAGGCTAAAGTGATTAAAGAAATTCCTAGATATGTGGGGCTTATGAATTGGTCGAAAAAGCTTAGTATCATGGTCAGTTTCAAGAGTCTAGTTTTGGTTTTTTTGCAGTTTGTTGGTTGGGCTCATTATTAAACGTGTGTGCTATTACTTTTGTTGGAAGGATAGCTAAGAACACGGCCCATGAGAATACTAGGATGGTGAATCAGGGGGCGGGGTTTAACTGTGGCATATCACTAAGGGTGGTTGGGGACCACCAATCTTTAGCTTAAAAGGCTAACGCTGTTTCCCTAATTTAGCTTCTTAGTGAGGCGTCTTCTAGTATTATTGAGGATCAGTTTTCGAAGTGTTGTAAAGGAACTGCTTCAACTACGATTGGTATAAAGCTGTGGTTTGCGCCGCAGATTTCAGAGCATTGTCCATAATATACTCCCGGTCGGGCGGCGATAAATGCTGTTTGGTTTAGGCGTCCTGGGACTGCGTCTATTTTCACCCCTAAGGATGGGACTGCTCATGAGTGTAAGACATCTTCTGCTGTGACTAATACTCGTACAGGTGATTCTATGGGTACTACTATTCGATGGTCTGTTTCTAGTAGTCGGAATTGTCCTGGGGTTAAGTCTTGTGTTGGGATTATGTACGAGTCAAATCCAAGGTCTTCATAATCAGTATACTCGTAGCTTCAGTATCATTGATGTCCGATTGCTTTAATTGTTAAATGTGGGTCATTGATTTCGTCTATTAAATAAAGGATCCGTAGAGATGGGAGTGCGATGAGATTAAGAATTGCTGCTGGCAGTACAGTTCACACAATTTCAATTTCTTGTGAATCTAGGATGAATATGTTAGTAACTTTGGCAGTTACCATTGCTACAATAATATAAAGTACTAGGACGCTAATTAGGAATACAATTATTAGCGCATGGTCGTGGAAATGAAGTAGTTCTTCTATCAGGGGTGAGGCTGCGTCTTGGAAACCTAGCTGTGAGGGATGTGCCATTAAGTTCAAGATACGCAGGGGTTTAACCTACAACTCTGCCTTGACAAGGCAGTGTAATGTTTATTACTAGAATCTTATTGAAAGAAAGTGGCAGAGTGGTTATGCGGCTGGCTTGAAACCGGCAAATGGGGGTTCAATTCCTTCCTTTCTTGAATATGGGTTTTGGCTTCTGATTTTTGATCATCTGAGGGCGGTTGGACTCGGACGTACGCTGGTTCTTCGAATGTGTGATATGGTGGAGGACACCCGTGTAGTCATTCAACATTTGTTTCTGTAAGTTCTACTCATTTTACCTCTCGTTTGGCAGTAAATGCTTCTCAGAGGATAAATAGGAACAGAACTACGGCTGTGAGAGAAATTAGGGATCCAATAGAGGAGATTGTATTTCATAGGGTATAGGCATCTGGGTAGTCTGAGTAACGCCGTGGTATTCCTGCTAAGCCTAGGAAATGTTGTGGGAAGAAGGTTAGGTTTACTCCTACGAACATAATTCCAAAGTGTACTTTGGTTCATGTGTTATGTAGTGTATAGCCCGAAAATAGTGGGAATCAGTGTACGAAGCCTCCTATAATAGCAAATACTGCTCCTATAGACAGAACATAATGGAAATGGGCTACTACATAGTATGTGTCATGTAATACAATATCGATTGATGAGTTTGCTAGTACGATACCTGTTAGGCCCCCAACTGTGAATAGGAAAATAAAGCCTAAAGCTCAAAGAAGTGGGGTTTCTCATTTGATGACCCCTCCGTGTAATGTGGCTAGTCAGCTGAATACTTTTACTCCGGTTGGAATTGCGATGATTATTGTGGCGGAAGTGAAGTAAGCCCGGGTGTCTACGTCTATTCCTACTGTAAACATATGGTGTGCTCACACAATGAACCCTAGTAGTCCGATAGCTATCATTGCTCAGACCATTCCTATATACCCAAAAGGTTCTTTCTTACCTGAATAATAAGCAACAATGTGTGAGATTATTCCAAATCCTGGTAAGATTAAAATGTATACTTCTGGGTGGCCGAAAAATCAGAATAGGTGTTGGTAGAGGATTGGGTCTCCACCTCCTGCAGGGTCAAAGAAGGTTGTATTTAGATTTCGGTCAGTTAGAAGTATCGTAATACCTGCGGCTAGGACTGGCAGGGATAGGAGTAGCAGAACAGCGGTTACTAATACAGCTCATACAAACAGAGGGGTTTGATATTGTGTGATGGCAGGTGGTTTCATGTTAATAATTGTAGTGATAAAATTAATGGCCCCTAGAATTGATGAGATACCTGCAAGGTGAAGTGAGAAAATTGTCAGGTCAACAGATGCTCCGGCGTGGGCTAAGTTTCCAGCTAGAGGTGGATATACGGTTCATCCTGTTCCAGCCCCAGCCTCTACTCCCGAGGAGGCTAGTAGTAGAAGAAATGATGGGGGTAAAAGTCAGAAACTTATGTTGTTTATTCGGGGGAATGCTATGTCTGGGGCGCCGATCATTAATGGTACGAGTCAGTTGCCAAACCCTCCAATTATTACTGGCATTACTATAAAGAAAATCATAACAAAGGCATGCGCTGTGACGATGACATTGTAAATTTGGTCATCTCCAAGAAGGGCGCCAGGTTGACTTAATTCGGCACGGATTAGAAGGCTTAGTGCGGTGCCCACTATTCCGGCTCAGGCACCAAATACTAGATATAGGGTACCAATGTCTTTGTGATTAGTAGAAAAGAATCAACGGGTGATTGCCACAGGTAAGATGGCTGAATGCTTAAAGTGGTGGGCTGTAGACCATATATGGAGGTTTAAATCCTTTTCTTATCAAGCTTTGTGGTGTACAACACATTAGATTGCAAATCTAAAGATGCAGGCTCGCGCCTGCCGGAGCTTATATATATCCCCCCCCCCCTTCCCCCTTGTGGGGGGGGGGTAGGTGGATGCTCGCTGGCTTGGGCGCTTAGCTGTTAACTAAGATTTTGGGGGATCGAGGCCCTCCCATCTATTAAGGCCTTAGCTTAATTAAAGCACCTGGGTTGCATTCAGGTTATGTGGGATAAAGTCCTGCAGGTCTTATCAGAGACTAGGAGATTTTCACTCCTGCTTAAAGCTTTGAAGGCTTTTGGTCTGGGTTCTATCCTAAGTCTCTATGTTGTTATTGCCATTACTGCTGGGGTTACCGGGAGTATCATAGCTGCTATGATTATTGTAATTGAGAGGGGCATTGTTATTTGTTTTGATTTTAATCGTCATGGTGTTTTAGCATTGTTTGTGTTTGGTGAAATTGTTAGTGTCATGGTATAACATAGTCGTAGGTAGAAGAATAGACTTAGTAGGGCTGTTATTGCCATTAGCGTAGCGATTAGTGGTAGGTCCTGTTTGGTTAATTCCTGTAGAATTAATCATTTTGGCATGAATCCGGTTAGTGGGGGTAATCCTCCTAACGATAGTATGGTGGCCATAGTTAGTGCTATAAGGATTGGGGCTTTTGTTCACCCTGTTGCTAGTATATTAATTTTTGTAGCGGTGGTTATTTTTAATGCTATGAAAGCTGATGATGTCATGGTGATGTAAATTATTAGGTTTATGATTATTAAATTTGGTAGATATTTTATTACAATTATCATTCATCCTATGTGTGCGATTGAGGAGTATGCTAGAATTTTTCGTAGTTGTGTTTGGTTTAACCCACCTCATCCGCCTACGAGGGCAGATATCATTCCCAGTGTAATCATTAATGGTTGTTCTACTCCTGGTGAGAGTTGATAAATTAGGGCTATGGGCGCTAATTTTTGTCATGTTGACAGGATTAGTCCTGTAGTCAAGTCTAGGCCTTGTAGGACTTCTGGAAGTCAAAAATGTATTGGGGCTAGTCCTACTTTAAGTCCTAGGGCAAGGATTGTAATTGTAGTGATTATTGGGTGAGATAGTTGTTGAATCTCTCATTGTCCTGTAATTCATGCATTTGATGTGGTTGTAAATAGTATTAGTGCTGCTGCTGTGGCTTGTGTGAGGAAATATTTTGTTGTTGCTTCTACGGCTCGTGGGTGATGGTGTTGGGCTATAAGAGGGATAATGGCTAGTGTATTAATCTCCAATCCTATTCAGGCGAGCAGTCAGTGTGAGCTAGCGAATGTGATTGTGGTGCCTAGTCCCAAGCTTGTTAATATAATGAAGATTACGTATGGGTTCATTAGCAAAGGAAGGATTTTAACCAACATGTTCGGGGTATGGGCCCGAGAGCTTGCTTAGCTGACTTTACTAGGAAGTGGTGTAGTGGGAGCACCAAGAGTTTTGATCTCTTGAGGATGGGTTCAAGTCCCTTCTTCCTAAGGAAATGGGGGGATTTTAACTCTCATAATCTACTCTATCAAAGTAGCCCTTTATCATTCAGGCACATTTCCTTTTAGTTGTTTGGGGGGAGGCCTGCCATTGTAATGGGTAAGGCTAGGTTTCAGATAAGTAGGGCTAGGGTTAGTGGTAGGAAGTTTTTTCACATTAAATGTATTAGTTGGTCGTACCGGAATCGTGGGTAGGAGGCTCGTACTCATAAGAATATAATGGAAAGTATAGTGGCTTTTATTATTAGGTTTATTGTTGTTAGTTCTGGAATTAGTGGGGTGTGTATTGCTCCTAGAAATAGAATTGTTGACAAGGTATTTATTAGTAAAATATTTGAGTATTCGGCTAGGAAAAATAGGGCAAATGGTCCTCCTGCATATTCTACGTTAAAACCTGATACTAATTCTGATTCTCCTTCTGTAAGGTCAAATGGGGCTCGGTTTGTTTCAGCTAGTGTTGAGATATATCATATTGCTGCTAATGGTCAGGCTGGGGCTATTAATCATGTTGCTTCTTGAGCGATGTTGAATGTTTTTAGGTTAAATCCTCCTGCAATAATAATAATTGAAAGGAGGATTAGACCAAGGCTTACTTCATATGAAATTGTTTGGGCTACGGCACGTAGGGCTCCAATTAGAGCATATTTTGAGTTTGAGGCTCAGCCTGAGCCCAGAATTGAGTAAACTGCGAGGCTTGATAGGGCTAGTACGAATAGAATTCCTAGGTTTAGTTCTACTACTGGATAGGGTATTGGTATGGGGGCTCATAGTGTTAAAGCGAGGGTCAATGCAAGAGTTGGGGTGGCTAAAAATAGGAATGGGGATGCGGTTGAAGGGCGTACTGGTTCTTTAATGAATAGTTTTACTCCGTCGGCGATTGGTTGAAGGAGGCCGTATGGTCCAACGATGTTTGGCCCTTTTCGTAGTTGTATATACCCTAATACTTTTCGTTCTAGAAGTGTTAGGAATGCGACGGCGAGAAGTACTGGGACAATATATGCTAGAGGATTAATGATGTGGGTAAGGATTGTGTTCATAGCTGAAGGAGGGGAGTTGAACCCCTGGGTGGAAGGTCTTAGGCCTTCTGCAATTACCGGGCTCTGCCACCTTAGCTATATCATTATCTTTGGCTGATTTAATATACCTCTTTGTCTGTTTTATTTGTTTTCAGCAGGTAGAGGTGGGGCTTGCTTTTAGTATTGGCCCCCTTCATTCCGGTCCTTTCGTACTGGGAAGAAGTAAGTTCATAGATAGAAACCGACCTGGATTACTCCGGTCTGAACTCAGATCACGTAGGACTATTAATCGTTGAACAAACGAACCCTTAATAGCGGCTGCACCATTAGGATGTCCTGATCCAACATCGAGGTCGTAAACCCTTTCGTCGATATGGACTCTGGGAAAGGATTGCGCTGTTATCCCTAGGGTAACTTGGTTCGTTGATCAGGATCAGTGTCCTGGGTCATTTTTGGTCAGATTTTCTGTTGCTTAGAGGTGTCTCTCTTAGTTTAGGGATTGTCCCTGTTCCTCGTGGGGGCTTTTCTTTCCCCCATGGTCGCCCCAACCGAAGACATTTTGATCAGTTTACTCTGGGTTTTGTGGCCTTTATATTCCTTTTGGCTAGTTTGGTTTCTTTACATGTTTGATCTTTTGTCTAAAGCTCCATAGGGTCTTCTCGTCTTATGTATTTATGTCCGCTTCTGCACGGGCAGATCAATTTCATTGACTAGGGGAAGGAGACAGTTAAACCCTCGTTATGCCGTTCATACAGGTCTCTATTTAAAAGACAAATGATTACGCTACCTTCGCACGGTCAGGATACCGCGGCCGTTAAACTTTGTGGTCACAGGGCAGGCGGGACCTCTAGTACTTCCTTTGTTAGCAAGAGGCGATGTTTTTGGTAAACAGGCGGGGCTTGTGTTTGCCGAGTTCCTTCTTCTCCTTTTAGTCTTTCCTTGATGCACTCCTGTGTTGGGATAACGGTTTAGAATATTAAATAGTTTCTTCTTGTTTTTTGTAGTTTGTTCTTTTTCTCTCTGTTTGGGTCCGTTGATTGTCAGTGGTTGGTCCGTTCTGACTTACACATGTGCTAGGAGAGGACCTGGGTCCTCTTATTACTGATTTTAGCATTGTTTCTCCTATGTGCGCATAGGATAGCTTAATATTTTTAGGGGATAGGGAATGTATTGTCTTTATTATTGGTCTGTATTTACCTGAGCTTTAACGCTTTCTTTATAGATGGCTGCTTTTAGGCCCACTGAGGTAATTTTGTCCTTTTATGATATGATCCTTGTCCTCCTGAATAAGATTGTGTTCTGTTTCAAAGGGGCTGTACCCCCTTTGACTAACTCTTATGTATTGCTTTTATTCTTTTGGTTGATAATTGTTTCGATTATAGAATTACATAAGGCTGAACTAACATTCATTTCTTAAGCAACCAGCTATAACTAGGCTCGGTAGGCTTATCACCTCTACTCGGGGGTCTTCCCACTCTTTTGCCACAGAGACGGGTTGGCCCTAATTAGGCTGCCCCGGAGTAGCTCGTCTAGTTTCGGGGTTTCAAACTAAAGTTCTCTTTGCTTGATTTTTACTTGCTAAACCATGATGCAAAAGGTACGAGTTTTAGTCTCTGCTTTTTGTTGCTTATATGGGTTATTTCATTTCTCTTTCAGCTTTCCCTTGCGGTACTTTTTCTATTGCGCTAAGTTTTGTCCTTTTCTATCACCTATACTTAGGGGGAAGAATGTTTTATTTTACGTTGTGGTTATATTTTGTTATTTATGGTTGGTCATTTGTTTTATTATGGTTAGGCTAGCTGTTTTGCTTAGGATGACTCGATTTGCACAAGTGTTTTCTCGGTGTAAGGGAGATGCTGTTCTTTTTAGCTACATTCTAATTGATCCAAGTGCACCTTCCGGTACACTTACCGTGTTACGACTTGCCTCCTCTTCTTGTTCTTATTGTTTTATGAATTGTCTTTATTGTTATTCGAGGAGAGTGACGGGCGGTGTGTACGCACCTCAGAGCCGGTTTCAAAAGGACTCTCTATTTCCTTTTTACTGCTAAATCCACCTTCAGTCGTGCTTATTTCATGGCACTTTTCGTGTTTTTCTGTGTCAGAAAATGTAGCCCATTTCATTCCATCTCATTCGCTACACCTCGACCTGACGTTTTGGGTATAACCCATTGGGCTTGCTTTTAATCTCTCAAGAGGCAAGCTGGCGACGGCGGTATATAGGCGGTTTAGGCAAGAGATGGTGAGGTTTAACGTGGATTATCGGTTATAGAACAGGCTCCTCTAGGTGGGTTTGAGGCACCGCCAAGTCCTTTGGGTTTTAAGCTAACGCTCGTAGTCCCCTGGCGGATGATATTTGTATATTGTCATCGTTGTTTAAGGTTGAGCATAGTGGGGTATCTAATCCCAGTTTGTTTCTCAACTGTCGTGAGTTCAAAGGTGTTAAAGCTACTTTCGTTATGGGGCTTCGTTTTGTCCGGTAGCGTATGACAGCATGGGAAGTGTTTGGCTTTAGTTTGTTTGTTTTTTAATCACGCTTTACGCCGTGTAATATCAATTTGAGCCCCTCGTATAACCGCGGTGGCTGGCACGAGTTTTACCGGCTCTCTTGGCCTTGACTAAGTCGAGCTTTCGCTCATTGCTTAATATCTATCACTGCTGAATTCCCTTGTGGGTGTGGCTGAGCAAGGCGTTTTGGGCTACGTAAGTGTGCCTGATGCCGGCTCCTTTTCCCCGAGAGGGGATATAGGGCATTCTCACGGGTACGCGGGTACTTGCATGTGTAAGTCAGGCCAGAACTGATGTTAAAGTCAGGACCAGGCTTTTGTGTCATCGGAGCTTTTTATGGCTCATCTTGGCATCTTCAGTGCCGTGCTTTTTGTTTAAGCTACGTTAAC